ATAGGAATTCATTTGATGATTCTTAGTTATTTTTTCCTTTTGGATTTTTTAGTTGTTTCTTATCAAACAAATCGAATAATTTTCAGTATTTGAACTAGAACTGATTCCTAGAATAGATATTTAGTACTAGACTCATACCCATTTTTTTTTTTATTAAAATTATCTTGACAAAATACTTTTCCAATTAATCTTATCTCTCTTTCTGTTCCCAGTTTTGTCCCATCTGAATCATTAAGACTAACCAATTTCAAGTTCAAACATTTTATCTCATTCAAATTTCACGTTGAACTTTTCATATATGCGCCCTAGTATTCAATTCACGAAAAGGAGGAGCGATATTAAGAAAAGAAGGATCAAAGAAAGATCCTATCCCTTCCTTTTTAGACTCTTTGTAATGAAGTACTGAAGAATCCTTTTTTGTTTTTTTCTTAATTTTCCATTTTTAATTATTAATTAATATTTTAAATTATTAATAATACTAAATAAAAAATAAGACTTTTGTTTGTAATTTTTTTTTTTTATTAAAGTTTTATTAAGTAAAAGTTCTAAGAACAAACATCCTAAAAAAATAATGAAAATGAATTTGCTAGAATATTCTATTTTTATTTATTGTTTTGGGGGTTTTGTAACCAGTGTGAGTGGAAAAGGAAAAGTGAAACTTCATTAGATGGTTGATTGTACAAGGAAGACGACAGATTATGAAAAAAGAATAAAAAAAAAAGAATGCTAAATAACGGAATTGTTGATTAGATGACAAATCCCATTTTTTTTTTTGGATTCAGTATGGATAAAAGATCTTCCTATGTTATACTATTCAATTCGCGACGGCGAATTGATATGATAGCTCAGATATTGTTATTCATGATATTAATCTGATTCAATATCATGAAGAAGTAATTCATTCCATTGAATTCAAATTTACAGGTAAAATTTTTATCATCTCTATGGGATTAAATCCCGAGTTAATGCGAAGTAAAAAAACGATGAGATTATGGAAGTAAATATTCTCGCATTTATTGCTACTGCACTATTCATTCTAGTTCCTACTGCTTTTTTACTTATTATTTATGTAAAAACGGTCAGCCAAAATGATTAATTTGAATGAAACTTGACTTCTTAGTTCTTTATAAATGATTGAAAAATCAAAATAAAATCCCAATTTCATTTCTTAATTGAAATGAGCAGGCTAGAATCAGCAATATTCAATGAGATTTAATAGTTATGGTAGAAAGATTCATATGAATCTTTCTACCATAACTATTAATTCGATTAGTGTTTTTTTTTTTCGTGTAGGAAGTTGTCCTATAAATCGAATAAAGATACAGACTTAATTGAATATCGATCAATCCACAATATATATCTTCATATATGGTATGTACATAGCGACCCCAATTCTCGTTTTTTGCTCCATCTATTTGATCCATTTGGATTCAGTCTGATCAATCCGAACTAATCGAAAGGCAACTCTTACCTTACGTTTATTTTATAGCTCGAATTCTGCGATTTCGGATTCTTTAAAATAAAAATATAAACGCAGTATCTGCCAAAAGAATCAAAGAAAGAAAAATATGGTATATCTTAATAAAAAACCAACTTAGTAATCTTTTTTTATCATTGCCAACTCAAGAAGTAAAGTAATTGAATTGATTGACGAGTGGATAGATGCTTGAAAGAGTTCTATGGTGTGGAAACTTCTTCGATCTTTTTGAAATGAAAAAGAAATAGTAAACCTCATCCATTTTTAACACGTAAAACCCGATATGAAAGAAATCGATAAAGCACAACAAAATCAAATCTATTTCCTATCATCTAGATTTCGTTTCGAATCGAAATATAAACATGGGAATTAGTTAAATATTTCTTTTATTGACATTTCTTTATTATCTTTAATTAAAAATTAAAAACACTTTCTGGAGCGATCTATAAATCTAAAACAAATGATACAGTTTTATTCCTCAACTAAAAACTCAATGAGTAATTAATTAAGGAATATTTCTAGAGTCCACTTCTTCCCCATACTACAAGTGAAAGAGAAAACGTAAAGACTACCATTAAAGCAGCCCAAGCGAGACTTACAATATCCATGTGAATTATGTCCCCTATTTCTATGAATATGAAGGAATTATTCCATTATTGTTTACTAATAATAGTGAAATCCATGGTACAGAGTCAAAATATTTTGGACTATCCATTTTGTACTATTAATTTAATGAACCAATCTAATACCTTAAGTACTCAGCGACTTTTTTGAGTTTGTATACAAACTCTATTTCGTCTTTCTTTTCCACAATTACTAATCCCCCCGCTGACCAGTCAGTAACCGAAATGGAAGGGAATGAATGGGTCTCACGGTATTCCTTCCACTATTTACTAAAGTAAAAATCTTTCCTTGTGTTCTATCCACAAGAATTTACAGAACTTTCACTTTTGAGAACTCTCGTATACTTAGAATAAAGTATGTATCAAGAAACCTCCTCCTCTCTTTCCCTTCGACTGGAGA